TCAAAATTTTTAATACTACATATAGATGTAATTTGGGTTGATCTATAATCTTACTCGAGGTTTTCCTGCTTTCCGGGGGGTTTTCAGGAGTGTTAATGATCTCACGAGTAAGGGGGGTGGGGGGGTTTTGCGCGTAAACTGCACCGGGGGAACTCTCAGGATCTTTCGAGTAATCAGTGGCCTATTATGTCCTTGAAATCACTTATGTAATTCTTAAGTAATGACCTTGTACATGCATTACATTTACTCAGACAGAGTGTAAGTTCCACCTTATTTATTAAATTACTTACACTGTGAAATGTCAGCAGAAAGGAAAAAAAAAAAAGAGAAACCTCCACCCGCTGGAAAGAACGCCCGGCATGCTGGGTAATCGCGCCATATGTACTCCACCATTAACTTATGTAAGGGTCGATGAAAGTGGGAGGGATGATACCAATTAATGGCCCTGAAATAGGAACCAGATGCCAGTAATAGTTCAAATTGTGAAACCCCCACTAATACTTGTCCCTGATCATCAAGAAACGTTGACATTTATTTGTGCTGGTTGCTGGTCTCTTGCTGCGTATTATATTTGTTTTGGTCGAGGTGTTGAGTGCATGGTATATATTCATTACTTACACCGGAGTGCTGACCATTAGTAAAATAACACTTTTTTCAATTTATGGTGTTTTAACCCTCGTGGATTATGTAAAACCCTAGGTCCATGGTAAGCCATTATTGGTTTACTCAAAAAAATGGTGATAATACATAGAGGGAGGGGGGTCATAGGGTTTAATAGTATACATACTCTGTGTGAGCTATACATATGTGTCAAGGGGTAGTTTAGTTTAGAGCGCTAGCTTTGGGAGCTAGTGGTAAGGGTTAAAATCCCTTTCCCTTGAGCAGTAGGGGAGAATCTAACTCCCGACATTCGGCTTACAAGACCGATGCTCTGGGTCTGAGCTACTAGTGCTCTATAATTTGGGGGTCCAGTCAAGAAATTTATTTTCAACTCAACCAGTGAGAGGTATGGCGATCAGGAATAGGGCGAAGTAGAGTAGGGATGCTACTTGTCCAATGATTACAAATGGGTGTTCTACGGGCATACCCCCGATTCAAGTAAGAATGGCAACGTTTGCAACTAATGTTCAGAATAAGAACTGGGTAACAGGGCGGAAGGTGAGGCTTCGTTGTTTTGACGTGTGAAGGATGGGTACGACTATTAGGATTAGGATGGAGGCAAGTAAAGCCAAAACGCCCCCTAGTTTGTTGGGAATGGAGCGCAAGATTGCGTAGGCGAATAAGAAGTATCACTCTGGCTTGATGTGTGGAGGAGTGACTAAGGGGTTTGCTGGGGTGAAGTTGTCTGGGTCTCCTAAGAGGTTTGGGGCAAAGAGGGCTAGGGCCGTGAGTGTAATTAGGACGATTGCAAACCCTACAAGGTCTTTGTAGGAGTAGTAGGGGTGGAAGGAGATTTTATCGGCATCTGAGTTAATTCCTAAGGGGTTGTTTGAGCCTGTCTCATGGAGGAAGAGGAGGTGGATGACGGTCATTGCTAGGATGACGAAGGGGAATAGGAAGTGGAAGGCAAAGAATCGGGTAAGGGTGGCGTTATCTACTGAGAAGCCCCCTCAGATTCATTGAACTAATATATTACCAACATAGGGGACGGCAGATAGAAGGTTGGTAATGACGGTGGCGCCTCAGAAGGATATTTGGCCCCACGGTAGAACGTAGCCTACGAATGCTGTCATTATAACTAGGAGGAGAAGGACTACTCCAACGTTTCATGTTTCTTTGTAGAGGTAAGAGCCGTAATACAAGCCTCGTCCAATATGCATATAGATGCAAATAAAGAAGAAGGAGGCCCCATTGGCATGAAGGTTGCGGATTAGTCATCCGTAGTTTACGTCTCGACAGATGTGTGCTACTGAGGAGAAAGCTGTGGCGATATCAGAGGTGTAGTGTATGGCTAGAAATAGTCCTGTTAAGATTTGGGCAATTAAGCAGAGTGCTAGTAAGGAGCCAAAGTTCCATCATGCAGAGATATTGGAGGGGGCGGGTAGGTCTACTAAAGCGTCATTAGCAATTTTTAATAGGGGGTGTGTTTTACGGAGGCTTGTCATTAGGGTTCTTGTAGTTGAATAACAACGGTGGTTTTTCAAGCCATTCGTCCTGGTTAAAGTCCTGGCAGGAATTATGACTTATGTTGTGTATTTATTTTTGGTGGGGCTGGTGGTGGGAATGGTGGTCGTGGCTTCTAATCCCTCTCCTTATTTTGCTGCTCTAGGGTTGGTTGTTGTAGCAGGCTTGGGGTGTGGGATTTTGGTTGGGCATGGGGGGTCTTTTTTATCCCTGGTGTTGTTTCTAATTTATCTCGGGGGAATATTAGTTGTGTTTGCATATTCGGCAGCTTTGGCTGCTGAACCTTTTCCTGAGGGGCTTGGTAGTCGTCCGATTGCATTGTCTGTTGTTTTTTACTTAGGTGGGGTGGGTCTGGCATCAAGCTTATTTTTAGGGGGGTGGTATGAATCTTCCTGGCAATCTGTTGAAGAGTTTGGGGAGCTTCTTGTGTCTCGGGGGGATATTGGGGGGGTTGCACTGATGTACTCTTTCGGGGGGGGAATGCTCTTAATTAGTGCCTGGGTTCTCCTTCTCACTTTATTTGTGGTGTTGGAGTTGACCCGGGGGCTGGGCCGGGGTGCTTTGCGGGCGGTTTAGATTATAAGTACTACCACCGCTAAGGTTAGGGTGAGAAGGAATAGCGTTAAATAGGTTTTAATTATCCCTTGTTGGGTGTTGCTTGTGGAAGTGATTAGGGGCATATTAAGTGAGGCAGCTGCCTTGGGTCCTGATTTTTCTAATCATGTTTGGTCAACTATTTGACTTGCAATTGTTTGGCCTAGTGTCAGGTTGATTTTAGGGGCGTGGTGGTGAACAATTGCTGGGAAGAATCCAAGCATATTTGAGAAATGGTGAGGTTTCATTTTGGGGGAGGGTTTGAGGTGTTTGTTAGTTAAATGGGCTAGTTCTAGGGCGATGAGGAGACCAGTGATAGTTACGGCGAGGGCGGCGATTTTTAGGGTGAGGGGTATGGATATTACGGGTGTTTTTAAAGGTGTAATGTGAGAGGTGATTAAAAGCCCCGCTAGGATGCTGCCTCAAGCTAGTCGTTTAATGGGGTTGATGACCGCGGGGTTATTTTCATTGATGGGGGATAGTGAGTTGAATCGGGGGTTACCCATAGATACAAAATATACAATGCGAAGACTGTAGATGGCTGTAAAAGAGGTGGCTAGAAGGGTGAGGGCAAGGGCTCAGGCGTTTAGGTGGGAGGTGTTGAGTGCTTCAATAATGGCGTCTTTTGAGAAGAACCCTGCTAGGAAAGGGGTCCCTGTGAGGGCTAGACTGCCCAAGGTTAGTGAGGAAGAGGTGAAAGGGGCGAGGTGGTGTATTCCTCCCATTTTCCGAATGTCTTGCTCATCATTAAGGCTATGGATGATGGAGCCGGAGCATAGGAATAACATAGCTTTAAAGAAGGCATGGGTGCAAATGTGAAGGAAGGCTAGCTGTGGTTGATTAAGGCCGATGGTGACTATTATTAGGCCAAGTTGGCTTGATGTAGAGAAAGCAACGATTTTTTTAATATCATTCTGGGTGAGGGCGCATGTGGCTGTGAAGAGGGTTGTTAGTGCTCCTAAGCATAGGCAGGTTGTTAGGGCTGTCTGGTTATTCTCCAGAAGTGGGCTTATACGAATAAGTAGAAAGATTCCCGCAACAACCATGGTGCTGGAATGCAGGAGGGCGGATACCGGCGTAGGACCCTCCATGGCAGCTGGCAGCCATGGGTGCAGGCCAAATTGGGCAGATTTTCCTGTGGCGGCTAAGATTAGGCCTAATAGGGGGAGGGTTAGGTCAACATTTTTAGTGCATGAGAACATTTGTTGTAGTTCTCATGAGTTTAGGTTGGTTGCCATTCAGGCTATTGCGAGAATTAGGCCGACATCCCCGACCCGGTTGTACAGTACTGCTTGGAGGGCAGCAGTGTTAGCGTCAGCACGCCCGTATCATCACCCGATAAGTAAAAAGGATATAATACCAACGCCTTCCCAGCCAATAAAGAGTTGAAATATATTGTTAGCTGTGACTAGGATAATTATGGTAATAAGGAAGATTAATAGGTATTTGAAAAATCGGTTCATATAAGGGTCGGAGTGCATGTATCAGGAGGCAAATTCTAGAATCGACCAGGTGACGTATAGGGCAACGGGTGTGAAAATAATCGAGTAAATGTCAAATTTAAGGCTGATATTAATGTCAAAGGTGTGTGTGTTGGTCCAGGTTCAGCTAGTGATAATGGCTTCTGCTCCCTCGTTGACGAATAGGAAGAGCGGTAATAGGCTGGCGAAGAATGCTAGTTTAACAGCTGTTTTCACTTGTGATAAAGCTCAGGTTCGGTGGGTGGGGTGAGGGGTTAGGGTTGTAAATACTGGATATGCCAGTAGGGCAAAAATGATAAGCAAGCTAGAGGCTATTATGGTTGAAGTAGGGTGCATAGCTTCCACTTGGATTTGCACCAAGAGTTTTTGGTTCCTAAGACCAACGGATGAGCTATTATCCTTTAGAAGCAGTGTTCGAGTGAGCTTTGGAGTTCAACCAAAGTAGCGAGAATTAGCAGTTTTCGTTGCTAGCCAGCCTCTCCCGGTGGACAAGGGGGGTTTAACCCCTATTTTTAGAATCACAATCTAATATTTTCATTAAATTATGTCTACATATGCTTCAGCCCCAGATTAACTCGGGCTTAAGAGTTAGTAATAAGAGAGGGAGAAGGTGCAGGGCCATTAGCAGATGTTCGCGTGAGTGTGATGGTTCTAGGGCTAGGATGTGGGTGGGGAGGGGCCCTCGTTGTGTTATGAGGAACATGTACAGGGAGTAGCCTGCCGTGATAAGGGTTCCCGCTCCCGTTAAGGCTAGTGTTCATCATGATCAGCTGAAGAGGGAGGTGATAATCATTAATTCTCCCATTAAGTTGGGTAGGGGGGGAAGGGCGAGGTTGGCCAGGCTTGCAATAAATCACCAAGCAGTTATCAAGGGGAGGGCCATTTGAAGTCCTCGGGCGAGAACTATTGTTCGGCTGTGTGTGCGTTCATAGTTAGTATTGGCTAAGCAGAATAGGGCGGAGGAGGTCAGGCCGTGGGCGATTATTAAGATTAGGGCTCCTGTGAAGCCTCAAGGGGTTTGGATGAGGATACCTCCTACCACCAAACCCATATGGCTGACTGATGAGTAGGCGATTAAGGATTTCAGGTCTGTTTGGCGGAGGCAAATAGATCCTGTTATAATTACACCCCATAGTGCGAGGATAATGAAAGGATAGCTTAATTCCTTGGTAAGGGGTTCTAGCATTACTAGTATGCGCATCATGCCATACCCTCCGAGCTTCAGTAGGACGGCTGCAAGGATTATTGATCCGGCAACTGGGGCTTCCACATGGGCTTTAGGTAGTCACAGGTGTATGCCGTACAGAGGCATTTTTACAAGGAATGCTAGTACGCAGCCTGCTCATCAGAGCTTGTGGGCACATACGCCCAGCTGTAGGGGGTTTGAGTAAAGAAGGGTGAGAAGTGAGAGGGTGCCCGCATTGTTTTGGAGCCAGAGTAGGGCAATAAGTAGGGGCAGTGAGCCTGCTAGGGTGTAGAAAAGGAAGTAGGTGCCTGCGTTAAGACGTTCTGTTTGGTTGCCCCACCGGGTAATTAGAATGAGTGTGGGGATCAGGGTGGCTTCAAATATAATGTAAAATAGGATCATTTCAGTTGCGCTAAAAGCTATAGTAAGGAAGAGTTGGAGAGAAGTGAGGAGGATAATGTATAATCGTTGACGGCCGACGGGTTCTGAGGCTGTGTGTGCTTGGCTTGCTAGGATTATAAGCGGGAGCAGCCAGCAAGTCAATACCAGAAGGGGTGTGGATAGGGGGTCTGTTGCCATGTAGGGGCTGAGGTGGGACCACCCCGTTTCCCCCAGGTTTTTTAGTCAAGTCAGGCTGATAAGTGCGATTAGGAGGCTATGGAGGAGGGTGGTTGGCCATAGTCATTTGGCTTTAGTGACCATAATTGTTGGTATTAGCATAAGGGTGGGGATGAGGACTTTTAACATTGCAGCAGGTTGAGTGTTTGGAGTCGATCGGATCCGTGGGTCCGCGTAGTTGCTACTAAAAGGGCCAAGCCTGCACTGGCTTCGCAGGCGGAGAAAGCCAGAAGGAGGAGGGGGGTGGCTGAAAAGCTGGTTGCTCCTAGTTGAAGGGATCACAGTGAGAGGGCGAGGAATAGAGCTAGTATTATTCCTTCTAGGCATAGCAGGGCGGAGAGAAGGTGCGTTCGGTGGAATGTTAGGCCTGCCAATCCTAATATAAAGGCTGCGGAGAATGTAAAATTTGTGGGGGTCATTAGGTTAATTGTGGACTTTAACCACAAGTTTTTAAGCCGAAATCAAATGTTTTGTTTAAACTAATTACCTATTCGGCTCATTCTAGTCCCCCTTGGAGTCATTCATAGATAAGCCCTAGTGTGAGAAGAATAAGAACTGCAGCGGCTCATAGGAATGTTATTAGTGGGGAGGCTAGTTGGTCTCCTCAAGGTAGGGGTAATAGCAGGGCGATTTCTAGGTCAAATAATAAGAATAGAATGGCCACCAAAAAGAACCGAAGGGAGAAAGGCAGTCGGGCTGATCCAAGGGGGTCGAAGCCGCATTCGTAGGGTGATAGCTTTTCGTGGTCTGGGGTTATTTGTGGGAGTCAGAAAGCTACGGTGGCTAGGATAAGGGAGAGGGCGCCGGTAATGGAGACGATAGTTGTGACTAAGTTCATTATCTTTCCTTGGGTTTTAACCAAGACCGGGTGATTGGAAGTCACTTATACTAACGTTAGTACTAGAAAGATTATGAGCCTCATCAGTAGATTGAGATATACAGGAAGAGTCAGACAACGTCCACGAAGTGTCAGTATCAGGCAGCTGCTTCAAACCCAAAGTGGTGTTCTGATGTGAAGTGGTGGCGGATTTGTCGGATTAGGCATACAGTGAGGAAGATGGAGCCGATGATAACATGTAGGCCGTGGAAACCGGTTGCTACAAAGAAGGTCGAGCCGTAGGCGCCGTCCGCGAGGGTGAAAGGGGCTTCATAGTACTCAAGGCCTTGGAGGAAGGTGAAATAAAATCCTAATAGGATAGTTAGGAAGAGGGATTGGAGGGCTTGTTTTCGTTCGCCTTCTATGATGCTGTGGTGGGCTCAGGTGACTGTCACGCCGGAAGCAAGAAGAACGGCTGTGTTAAGTAGGGGGACTTCAAAGGGGTCCAGGGGGGTGATTCCTGCGGGGGGCCAGAAGCCCCCCAGTTCAGGGGTGGGGGCAAGGCTGGCGTGGTAAAAAGCCCAGAAGAATCCCAAGAAGAAGAAAACTTCTGAAGTAATAAATAGGATTATACCATATCGTAGCCCCTTTTGGACTGGGGGTGTGTGGTGTCCCTGAAATGTCCCCTCTCGTACGATATCTCGCCATCATTGGAGCATGGTGAGGAGAAGGAGGGTGGTCCCGACGGGGATAAGGACTATGGAGTTGAAATGGAATCAAATTGCAAGGCCGGATGTTATTAATAAGGCAGCTACTGCTCCTGTGAGGGGCCAGGGGCTCGGGTCTACTATGTGGTATGCGTGTGCTTGATGGGTCATTATACGTTTTCTTGTAGGTAGAGGCTTAGTAGTAGGACAAAGACGTAGGCTTGAATTATAGCCACGGCCACCTCTAGGAGGGTAAGTAGGAATAGAAGGGTGGCCGTAAGAAGGGCAACTGTAGGCATAAGGGGCAGTAGGACGAAAGCAGCTGTGGCAATGAGTTGGATGAGGAGGTGGCCTGCTGTGAGGTTAGCAGTGAGTCGGACTCCTAGGGCTAAGGGTCGAATGAAGAGGCTAATTGTTTCGATAATAATAAGGATTGGGATGAGGGGGGTTGGGGTTCCTTCTGGGAGGAGGTGGCCTAGGGCGACAGTTGGCTGGTTTCGCATGCCAATAATTACAGTTGCTAGTCAGAGGGGGACGGCAAAGCCAATATTAAGGGATAGTTGCGTGGTCGGAGTGAAGGTGTAGGGAAGTAGGCCTAACATATTTAGTGTAATAAGGTAAAGTATTAAGGAGGTGAGTAGTAGGGCCCACTTATGTCCTCCGAGGCTCATGGGTTGCAGAAGTTGCTGGGTGAATCGGTTAATGAATCATCCTTGGAGGGTGAGTAGGCGGTTATTTAATCATCGTGCAGAAGGGGTAGGGAAAAGTGTCCAGGGGAGTGCTAGGGCTAGCGCAATGAGGGGGATTCCAAGAAGTCAGGGGCTCATAAATTGGTCAAAGAGGCTTAGTGTCATGGTCAGGTTCAGGGGTTTGTTTCTGATTTCTCTGTGCTTTGTGGGGTTGGCTCGTTTGGGAAAGTATGGGCTATCACTTTTGAGGGCAGAATTGTTAAGAATACTAATCAGGAGAAGATTAGAATGGCAAATCAAGGTGTGGGGTTGAGTTGGGGCATATCACTAAGGGTGGTTGGGAGTCACCAGTCTTTAGCTTAAAAGGCTAACGCTATGGCCCTGTTTAGCTTCTTAGTGAAGCGTCTTCTACTATTAATGCCGATCAGTTCTCAAAGTGTTTTAATGGAACGGCTTCCACTACAATGGGTATAAAGCTATGGTTGGCTCCACAAATTTCTGAGCATTGTCCATAATACACACCTGGTCGTAAGGTAATAAAGGCTGTTTGGTTTAGTCGTCCTGGGACGGCATCTATTTTTACACCTAGGGCCGGAACGGCCCATGAGTGTAATACGTCTTCTGCGGATACTAACACTCGAATGGGGGATGCAACGGGAATTACCATTCGATGATCTGCTTCGAGAAGTCGGAACTGTCCGGGCAATAGGTCTTGGGTGGGTGTTATGTAGGAGTCAAACTCAAGGTCTACGTAATCTGCGTACTCATAACTTCAGTATCATTGGTGTCCCATTGCTTTAATGGTGAGGTGGGGGTCGTCTACTTCATCCATAAGGTAGAGGATTCGTAAGGAAGGGAGGGCAATTAGAATTAAGATGATAGCGGGGAGAATGGTTCAAATAATCTCGACTTCCTGAGAATCTAACAGGTATTTGCTTGTAAGCTTGGTTGAAACCATGGCGACAATAATGTAAAGTACTAGTGTGCTGATGAGGAATACAATTATTAGAACATGGTCGTGAAAGTGAAGGAGTTCTTCTATTACAGGTGAAGCTGCGTCTTGAAAGCCTAGTTGGGAGGGATGTGCCATTGGGTAAGACACGCGGGGCTCCAACCCGCGGTACTGCCTTGACAAGGCAGTGTAATAGCTGCTTTACTAGTGTCTTATAAAGAAAGTGACAGAGCGGTGATGTGGTCGGCTTGAAACCGGGTTACGGGGGTTCAATTCCCTCCTTTCTTGTTTAGTTTGTTTGGACTTGGACGAATGCAGGTTCTTCAAAGGTGTGATAGGGTGGAGGGCAGCCGTGTAGTCACTCTACGTTTGTTGCAGCAAGTTCCACTGATAGGACTTCTCGCTTGGCAGTAAATGCTTCTCAAAGGATAAACAGGAATATGATGACTGCAATTAGTGAAATTAGTGAGCCAATAGAGGAGACTGTATTTCACAGGGTGTAGGCGTCCGGGTAGTCTGAGTAGCGGCGGGGCATGCCTGCCAGTCCTAAGAAGTGTTGGGGGAAGAATGTGAGATTAACACCTGCAAATATAATACCAAAGTGGATTTTTGTTCATGTGCTGTGGAGTGTGTAGCCTGAGAACAGGGGGAATCAGTGTACAAAGGCTCCTATGATGGCGAAAACAGCCCCCATGGAGAGGACATAGTGGAAGTGGGCGACCACGTAGTAAGTGTCGTGCAAGATAATATCTAGGGAGGAGTTGGCAAGTACGATGCCGGTGAGGCCGCCCACCGTAAAGAGGAAGATAAACCCTAGTGCTCACAGGAGAGGGGTTTCTCATTTAATTACACCTCCGTGAAGTGTCGCTAGTCAGCTAAATACTTTTACTCCCGTGGGGATGGCAATAATTATTGTGGCGGACGTAAAATAAGCTCGTGTATCGACATCTATTCCGACCGTGAATATGTGGTGGGCTCAGACGATAAACCCTAGTAGGCCGATAGCTATCATAGCTCAGACCATGCCGAGGTAGCCGAAGGGTTCTTTTTTACCTGCATAGTAGGCAACAATGTGGGATACTATACCAAAGCCTGGTAGAATTAAAATGTAAACTTCAGGGTGGCCGAAGAATCAGAATAAGTGTTGGTACAGGATAGGGTCCCCTCCCCCGGTGGGGTCAAAGAAAGTGGTGTTTAAGTTCCGATCTGTTAAGAGCATGGTAATGCCTGCGGCAAGCACAGGCAGGGATAGGAGTAAAAGGACTGCTGTGATTAAAACAGCTCATACGAATAAGGGCGTTTGATATTGGGAGATCGTGGGGGGTTTTATGTTGATAATTGTTGTGATAAAGTTGATTGCCCCTAGGATTGAAGAGATCCCGGCCAGGTGAAGGGAGAAAATAGTTAGGTCGACAGAGGCTCCTGCGTGTGCAAGGTTCCCTGCTAGTGGGGGGTAAACGGTTCATCCAGTGCCTGCTCCGGCTTCAACTCCGGAAGAGGCAAGTAGCAGGAGGAAAGAGGGGGGAAGGAGTCAGAAGCTCATGTTGTTCATTCGAGGGAAGGCTATGTCGGGGGCCCCGATCATTAAGGGGATAAGTCAGTTGCCGAACCCCCCAATCATGATTGGTATAACCATAAAGAAAATTATTACAAAGGCGTGTGCGGTAACAATAACGTTATAGATTTGGTCATCCCCTAAGAGGGCGCCAGGCTGGCTTAGTTCAGCCCGAATAAGTAAGCTTAGGGCGGTGCCTACTATTCCGGCTCAGGCTCCAAAGATTAAATAAAGGGTGCCGATATCTTTGTGATTAGTCGAGAAAAATCAACGTGTGATTGCCACAGGTAAGATGGCTGAGTAAGTGGTGGGTTGTAGCCCCATAAACAGAGGTTCGAGCCCTCTTCTTACCAAGCCTTGAGGTGTTTTTACATATAAGATTGCAAATCTTAAGAAGAGGGTTAGTCACCCTCCGGGGCTTCCCCCGCCTTTAGCCGCCTATTAGGCGGGGGAAGGGTAGATGAATGCTCGCTGGTTTGAGCGCTTAGCTGTTAACTAAGAAACTGTAGGATCGAGGCCTTCTCATCTAGAAAAGCTTTAGCTTAATTAAAGTGTCTGTTTTGCATGCAGGAGATGTGGGGTAATGTCCCGCAAGTTTTATAGGGGCTGGGAGGGTTTCACTCTCGCTTAGGGCTTTGAAGGCCCTTGGTCTTGTACTAACCTAAGCCCCTAAAGGGCCAGTAAAGCTGTTGTACCAGGTGTTAAGGGTAGAAGCAGTAGGGCAAGTATGGTAGTGATGGCTAAGGGCAGGGTGAGTTGTGTATTAAAGAGGCGTCAAGGGGTGGATGCCGTGAGACTGGAGGGGGATAGTGTTAAGGCCATTGCGTATGAGAGTCGCAAGTAGAAGTATAAGCTCAGGAGGGCAGAGAGTGCAGCAAAGGTGGCGGCTGGGGCTAAGTCTTGTTTAGTGAGTTCTAGAAGGATCAGTCACTTGGGCATGAAGCCTGAGAGTGGTGGGAGGCCGCCGAGGGATAATATAAGGAGGGGGGTGAGGGCTGTAAGTGCGGGGGCTTTTGCTCAGGAGGTGGCTAGTGAGTTAATATTGGTTGAGTTATGTAGTTTAAATAGGGTAAAAGTTGAGAAAGTTATGATAAAGTACATAGCCAGGGTGAGTAAAGTAAGGGAGGGAGAGAATTGGATGATGAGGATTATTCAGCCAAGGTGGGCGATGGATGAGTAGGCTAGGATTTTTCGTAGTTGTGTTTGGTTTAAGCCCCCTCATCCGCCCACAAGGGTAGAAACTAGTCCGAGGGCTATGAGGAGGTGGGGGTTGTTTTGTTGGAGCTGTAAAAGTAGGGCAAAGGGGGCAAGTTTCTGTCAGGTGGAGAGGATCACTCCTGTGGTGAGATCTAGGCCTTGAAGTACTTCCGGGAGTCAGGTATGTAGGGGGGCAAGTCCGACTTTCAGGGCTAGTGCAAGTGTAATTATTGTGCAGGGGAGGGGATGCAGGGCTTGTTGAATATCCCATTGGCCCGTGAGTCAGGCGTTGGTGGTGCTTGCAAATAGAAGTATGGCTGCTGCTGTTGCCTGTACAAGGAAATACTTAGTAGTTGCTTCGACTGCTCGGGGGTGGTGGTGCTGTGCTATAAGTGGTAGGATGGCTAGCGTGCTGATCTCAAGTCCTATCCAGGCTGCAAGCCAGTGGGAGCTGGCAAAGGTGATGGTGGTGCCTAGGCCAAGTCCTGACAAGAGGATAAATAAGATAAAGGGGTTCATTAGTGAAGGAGGGATTTTAACCGACATGTTTGGGGTATGGGCCCAAAAGCTTTGTTAGCTGACTTTACTAGGAAGTGGTGTAGTGGAAGCACTGAGAGTTTTGATCTCTCCGGGGAGGGTTCAAACCCCTTCTTTCTAAGGAGTCGGGGGGACTTTAACCCCCGTAATCTACTCCATCAAAGTAGTCCTTTTTTCAGGCACGGCTCCTGTTATATTTGAGGGGGGAGTCCTGCGAGCGCAATTGGGAGGGACAGGTGTCAAATAATTAATGCAAGGGTGAGGGGTAGGAAGTTTTTTCAGATGAGGTGTATTAGTTGGTCGTATCGAAATCGGGGGTAGGAGGCTCGCACTCAGAGAAAGACGACCGAGAGGAGGGCGGCTTTCGTTATGAGGTTGGCCGTTGTTAGTTCTGGGAAGGAGGGGATGTGGGCTGCTCCTAAGAACAGGGTGGCTGAGAGCGTATTTATTAGTAAGATGTTTGCATATTCTGCTAGGAAGAAGAGGGCGAAGGGGCCTCCTGCGTATTCGACGTTAAAGCCGGATACAAGTTCAGATTCTCCTTCGGTGAGGTCAAATGGGGCTCGGTTTGTCTCTGCGAGGGTGGAGATGTATCATATGGCGGCTAGTGGTCAGGCGGGTAAGATTAATCAGATGGTTTCTTGGGCTGTGTTAAAGGTTTGAAGTGTGAAGCTCCCGGTGAAGATAATAGTGCTGAGTAGGATTAGCCCAAGGCTTACCTCATATGAGATTGTTTGTGCGACAGCCCGGAGGGCACCGATGAGTGCGTATTTGGAGTTGGAGGCTCAGCCTGACCCGAGGATTGAGTATACTGCTAGGCTTGATAATGCTAGGATAAATAAAATCCCAAGGTTGAGGTCAAGGACTGGGTAGGGGAGCGGTATTGGGGCCCAAAGGGTTAGGGCAAGGGTGAGGGCTAGAATAGGGGCGGCTAAGAATAGAATAGGGGAAGAGGCAGAAGGTCGAATGGGCTCTTTGATGAATAGTTTTACCCCGTCTGCGATTGGTTGGAGGAGGCCGTAGGGGCCAACGATGTTGGGACCTTTTCGAAGTTGTATGTAGCCCAAGACCTTTCGCTCTAGCAAAGTTAGAAATGCGACAGCTAGGAGGACGGGTACGATAAAGGCGAGGGGGTTAATAATATAAATTACAGTGGTTGAGATCATAGTTAAGGAGAGGAGTTGAACCTCTGTGGAAAGGGCTTAGGTCTTTTGCATTGGCCGGGCTCTGCCACCTTAACATGCCATTTTCTTTGGCTAGGTAGGTATGTCCTCTTGCCTAATTTAGTTGATTTCATTAGGTGAGGAGGGGGTGTGTATATTACAGGGGCCCCCTCTTTTCGGTCCTTGCGTACTAGAAAAGATCATATCATAGATAGAAACTGACCTGGATTACTCCGGTCTGAACTCAGATCACGTAGGACTTTAATCGTTGAACAAACGAACCCTTAATAGCAGCTGCACCATTAGGATGTCCTGATCCAACATCGAGGTCGTAAACTCCCTTGTCGATAGGGTCTCTAGAAGGGGATTGCGCTGTTATCCCTAGGGTAACTCGGTCCGTTGATCGGCTTGAGCCGGATCTTTTGGTCAGATATTCTGATAATTAGAGCGGTAGCTCTGGGTGATAGGAAGGGTGTTCCCTTTCCACATGGGGGGTATTTTTTGCCCCGCGGTCGCCCCAACCAAAGACATAGGGTAGTCTTCATCTTGTTTATTCCTTTATTCAGGGGTTTTAACGTGATCTGCCTTGGTGTCTAAAGCTCCATAGGGTCTTCTCGTCTTATGTGAGTATCCCCGCTTCTTCACGGGGAGATCAATTTCATTGACTGGGGGGAGGAGACAGCTAAGCCCTCGTTTTGCCATTCATACAGGTCTCCATTTAAAAGACAAGTGATTGCGCTACCTTCGCACGGTCAAAATACCGCGGCCGTTGAACTAATTGTCACAGGGCAGGCAGGACCTCTTATTTATTAGGTACAAGAGGCGATGTTTTTGGTAAACAGGCGAGGCTTGGGTGTGTTTGCCGAGTTCCTTCTTCCCCTTTTAGTCTTTCCTTGGCAGCACTCTAGTGTGAGGTTAACGGTTAATTGTTGGGTGTTCTTCTAGTTTTTTATTTTTCATCCAGTTCCCTCTTTTCTTGGGGCCGTCAATTTTCGGTGGGGGTTCGTTCCGATTTACACTTGTGCTAGGAGAGAATCTTATGTTCTCTTATTACTCATATTAGCAGTATAATTCCTATGCTCGCATAGGGCTTCCTGGTAGTACTAGAGGATTAAGATTAGGTTGTCAGAATATATAGGGTGTTCCGTATTTGAGCTTTAACGCTTTCTGTTGGGGTGGCTGCTTTTAGGCCCACCAAGAGGACTCTCCTTTAAATTTCGTATGATCTTTATCCTTCTGCTAAAGTTGTATCTTTTTTCAAGGGGGCTGTACCCCCCTTGATTAACTCTTCTGATTTCTTTTCACCTTGTTGAAGGGTTGGAGTGAAGAACTTAGAAGGCTGAACTCCTATCCATTTCCCAGGGAACCAGCTATAACTAAGCTCGGTAGGTCTGTCACCTCTACTCAAAGCTCTTCCCACTCTTTTGCCACAGAGACGGGTGTGCCCTTTAAATAGGCTGTCTTGGAGTAGCTCGCTTAGTTTCGGGGGTCCAAACTAAAGGGCTCTTTGCTTGGGTGTTACTGGCTAAAACATGATGCAAAAGGTACGAGTTTAATCTCTGCTTTTCTAAACTTTACTGGGCTTTTTCATATCTCTTTCAGCTTTCCCTTGCGGTACTTTTTCTATTGCTCACAAAGGTCCTTTTCTGTCGCCCGTACTAGGGTGGAAAAATGGTTTGTTTGAGGTGGGGGGGGGGGGGTGGTTAGGGGGTATTTATGTAGTTTTGTTGTGTTTAGTTGGTGTGGCTAGCTATTAGGTATCAGGGCAGTCCGATTTGCACGGACACCTTCTCGGTGTAAGGGAGATGCTTTGGTTGTTTAGCTATGCTCTGGTTTTTCCAAGTGCACTTTCCGGTACACTTACCATGTTACGACTTGCCTCCCCTTTGCAGTTATTATGATTTAGTTATATTTAGTCGTTAGCTTGGGGAGAGTGACGGGCGGTGTGTGCGCGCTTCAGGGCCATTTTCAGCAAAACGCTCTATTTTTTGCTTACTGCTAAATCCTCCTTTGGACGTGTGTTTCAATACATCGTTCGTATTCTCTTAATTAGTGAATGTAGCCCATTTCTTCCCCCTTCATAGGCTACACCTCGACCTGACGTTTTGGGTTGTGACAACTTTGCTTACTACTAATCCTTCACAGGGTAAGCTGACGACGGCGGTATATAGGCGGTAATGACAAGAAGGGGTGAGGTTTAACGGGGGGTATCGGTTCTAGAACAGGCTCCTCTAGGTGGGTCTAAAGCACCGCCAAGTCCTTTGGGTTTTAAGCTAATGCTCGTAGTGCCCGGGCGGGCAACGGGTGTTTTGTGTTGCCAATGTTTAGGGCTAGGCATAGTGGGGTTTCTAATCCCAGTTTGTGCCGTAGCTTTCGTGGGTTCAGACTTATAAAGTTACTTTCGTATTTGAACTTCTAACCCTCGGGTGCGTATAACAGCTTTGAGGGCATTCGACTTTAGTGGGGGTTGATGGCCTAACCACGCTTTACGCCGACTGTTGTCAACTTGGGCCTCTCGTATAACCGCGGTGGCTGGCACGAGTTTTACCGGCCCTCTTAACTTTAACTAAGTCAAGCTTTCGCTTATGGCTTAATGTTTATCACTGCTGAGTTCCCGTGGGGGTGTGGCTAAGCAAGGCGTTATGGGCTAAGTGTGCTTGTGCCTGATGCCTGCTCCTTGTTCTCTGGGGGGAGATACATAGGGCGTACTTCACAGGGGTGTGGAGACTTGCATGTGTAAGTTTAGTTATAGTTGATAATAAAGTCAGGACCAAACTTTTAGTACTTACGGAGTTTTTTAGGACTCAGTCTTAACATCTTCAGTGTTATGCTTTAAATAAGCTACGCTAGC